TAACTAAAAAATATTGATTAAATGGGGAATTGCTCATAGACTTTACATCAGTCTGTATACAAGGTTTTTCTTCCACCCCTTCTCTAACTAAAAATCGAAGTCCCTATCCGACTTACTTATCCTTATCCAATCTAATTCGACCCAGTCAGTAGACAGACACTACAATAGTAGTGTAGTGAAAGAACTATCATTTCTATCCTTTTCACTGCTAGAATCTTTCCTTGAATCCGAGACGAAAATATTTACAGCATTTTGTAGAACAAATCCCCGAATGCTTAGAATTTAGAGTCAAACAAATTTCAAGACTCCTTTTCCCTCGCTTGCTTCTGTTGGAAAAAAGTTTTCTATAAAAAAACGTAAATATTTCATTTCAAATCTCTTATTGATCAGGCGACACCCGGATTTGAACTGGGGAAAAAGGATTTGCAGTCCCCCGCCTTACCACTCGGCCATGCCGCCAAAAAAATGAAAAAAGAAAAATGATATCTTTCTATGTATATAGATATATAGAAATAGATATATGAAAAACGAAGCTTACCCCTTCTGTCGTACAAGAAAAAAAATCTCAAGACAAATCGCAATCGTTAACTATTAAATTATGAATTCTTTTTGAATATTGGATTCGAAAATGGTTTTTTTCTTAATGAGATAAGAAAATCAAAATTACTACATAACCAATCAATATTGCTTTTTTTTTTTTATTGAAAAAAACTTTCTACATTCCGATTATAACAACAACTGTAAGTATATGTAAACCCTAGAACATCCAATTTAATTGTTACAAAGATATTATCTAATCGGGTATCTTATCCAAATATATATATAATAATACTGATACTATGACGGAATTCTCAAAAAATTCTCGTGCTTCTCCCCCTTTTTTCGAATTTTTCTATTCGATCTATTGAAGAGAAAAATTCGAAAAATTAACACAACATGTTATGTGTTGTCCCGAACAAATATGAATGCAATAAAGTTAGAGACATATCGATGGCTGGAGTTAGATCTATGCATGTTTAGAAAATATAAGCCTTATTCCACACTCTGATCGTATTCTCCAAAAAAATAGTGAAAAATATCTCTTTTCTTTGAAAGAAAGAATTCTTTTTTGAACAATAGAAAAGGTTACGTGTTAAAAAAGAGAATTCTATATTGTTTCAGATTATTAGATTCGATCCTTATCTCATTGAGCAGAACAAATCCCGAATTCCTTTTTTTCTGGTATCCAATTGAATTGGAATATGTAATATCATAATAATGATAGAAATGGAATGGATTTGAATATCCCTAAAACAAAAATATTGAAATCCAGGTCGAATTTTTCAATTCATTTCCATTTTTATATTAAAATTTCGATTCTATCTGTTTGTTTTGTTGCAAATTCCTTCTTTCCTTTGAACTTGAGTATAAATTCTGGAGTTAGGTAAAATTTCATGTAATTCGGTATTCTAAAGAACATAAATTCCATTATTGTGAAATCGATTCATGTGATTTGATGAAGAATGACAGAAAATCGTGGAATATTTTTCTATTAAATTCAGGGGGGGAAATTGAAAATGGTTGGGGGTGGAAATGAAGGAATGTCTACATTACCTGGATTGAATCAAATACAATTTGAAGGGTTTTGTAGGTTCATTGATCGGGGCTTAACAGAAGGGCTTTTTACGTTTCCAAAAATTGAGGATACAGATCAAGAAATGGAATTTCAATTATTTGTAGAAACATATCAATTATTAGAACCCTTGATAAAAGAAAAAGATGCTGTATATGAATCGCTTACATATTCTGCTGAATTATATGTATCCGCGGGATTAATTTGGAAAAGTGGTAGGGACATACAAGAACAAACTATTTTTGTTGGAAACATTCCTCTAATGAATTCTCTGGGAACTTCTATAGTAAATGGAATATACAGAATTCTAATTAATCAAATATTGCAAAGCCCTGGAATCTATTACCGTTCAGAATTGGACCCTAACGGAATTTCGGTCTATACTGGTACCATAATATCAGATTGGGGGGGTAGATTCGAATTAGAGATTGATAGAAAAGCAAGGATATGGGCTCGTGTGAGTAGGAAACAAAAAATATCGATTCTAGTTCTATCATCAGCTATGGGTTCAAATTTAAGCGAAATTATAGAGAATGTTTGTTATCCTGAAATTTTCGTGTCTTTCCTAAATGATAAGGATAAAAAAAAAAGAGGGTCAAAAGAAAATGCCATTTTGGAGTTTTATCGACAATTTGCTTGTGTTGGTGGAGATCCAGTATTTTCTGAATCTTTATGTAAAGAATTACAAAAAAAATTTTTTCAACAAAGATGTGAATTAGGAAGAATTGGTCGACGAAATATGAACCAAAAACTGAATCTTGACATACCTCAGAACAATAGATTTTTGTTACCACGAGATATATTGACAGCTACAGATCATTTGATTGGAATGAAATTTGGAATGGGTATACTTGACGATATAAATCATTTGAAAAATAAACGTATTCG